GTTCGAATCCCTCTCTTTCCGTTTCCCTTGATAACTCGTTTTTTTATTTATCTTGAAAATTCTGATTCTTCGAACCTTTTTTTATTAATTAAAAAAAGATGTGCAATAGCTAAAATCCTAAGAACATTTCAAAATTAAGCAAGTAAAAGGAAGGGCCTCTTTTTTTTTTATTCTTCACGCCCAGGATTACGTCCTGGATCATTAGATAGGAATCCAAAGATGAACAGAGAAACAAAAAATATTACTACCGTGTAAACAAAGAGTTTGAGAGTAAGCATTACACAATCTCCAAAAGATCATTTTTGTTTTGAAAAAAAAAAAAGAGAATAGATTCTCCATTTTTATACCACATACCTACCCTATTTTAACCCTAAAAAATGAAAGGGTTTCTAGAAATGAAATAAAAAAGAATTTTCATAAATTTTTTTGGAATGAAAGAAAAGAGTGGACTCTTATTCAAAAAAAAAAGTCTTTCCTACCCCCTCGGGGCCTTTACTTTATTATTATTACTAATAGGATTATTTAATAAATGGAAAGTAATCAAAATGAGGAAAAAAAAAAGGGGGGGCGGGGTGATTCAGCTTTCTCTAAGCTATCTAAGAATTAGTTAGGTCATACTATCCTGTAAGACTTATCTAATCTTATCCATTCTTAGAATTTTTTTCGAAAAAAAAAATAATGTCCTAGACATTATTAAAAAATTTTAATTTTATCGAAAACTTACAGCAGCTTGCCAAACAAAGGCTAAGAGAAAAAAGAGAAGGGGTATTACTGGCATAAAATCTACGATTGGACTCAAAAAAGCGTAGGCCTCGGGCAATTTTGCTAAGAAAAAACTACTCGAATAAAGGGTGGAATTAAGACAGATCAAACTAAGGATATTAAGCATAACAAACATTTTTTTTTGACTTGGAGATAATTGGATTTTGATTGAGTTAATATAATAATATTACTATATTATTATAATAATAATATGATTATCGATAATTGATATATGGTAAAAATGACGAAAGTAAGGTAGATCAAAAAAAAAAATCTTTTTTGTAACTTGAACTCGCCCAATCAAAAAAATTTCTATTTTATTTTGCGAATTGAAGAAATCATCCTTTCATATAATATCTTAATTGAATTATATGTAATGATGAATAAATTAAGTTTTGTTTTATCTATAGATAATTCTATATCTACACGTGTCAAAATTCCAGGAACAACGGCAACGGAGACCTAGATATTTGGACTGGAATTGACGAATAACCAATACCGATACTATATCTTTAGTAGTATCGAATAGAAATCACAATGGGGCGTGGCCAAGTGGTAAGGCAACGGGTTTTGGTCCCGGTATTCGGAGGTTCGAATCCTTCCGTCCCAGGGAATACCTATTATTTCTAGATCTATATAAAGATAAAGATCTCTATTATATAAAGATAAATTATGAGACTAATGAAATCAAAATTATCTTTTTGAACTAATTTCGATTTTTTTTAATTGAAATATTCAATGGATAGTACGTGATTCTTCTTTCTGATTTTTAATCATATCTTTTTCTCAAATTTAGTTCAAATACACAAAATCCAGATGGAGCTATATCGAGTTATAATTCACGTAAGGGAGGACCCTAGATGACAATAATTTGCAATAAAGTAAAGTAAAAAGGGGTGAAATAAGGGAGTGAATGTGCCTTTCATGGTATATCCATTGCCTTAGACGATTTCTATTTGAGTTAGTTATTTCGAACTATACTATATCCATATGATAATAAGAGTTAATCCACAACGTAAGATATCAATTTCAGTGTCTCTAGAAATCGGATTAACAAACCATCAAGTTACATACGTAACACATGTATTTTCTTTGAACCTCGTTTTTACCCATTTGATCTTATATTTCATTTGGCTCGAATAAATAATTCGATTGATGTCATAATAAAGACTGGGGGATTCATACACACTATTCTATTCCCCTTGCTTTAAATAAAAATTATTGAACCTCAGAAACTACGCGAAAAATGAGGAATTTCTTATTTTATTAGTGTTTTATTTCGTTGAGAAGCTTTTTGGAAAAAGATTTTTGATTCATTAATTTGAAATATTCAAAAGAGAATAGTCCTAATTACGTCCAATGACACTTCTTCATCCTATCTGCTAGCTGGAGTAAATTTTTTTTTTCGATTTTTGATACTCGAAGAAGGCGTAGATTGTTGAATATATCCTACTAGGTTTAGGTTACTTGAAGATCAAATGTAAATTGAATAATAAACAAAGAACTTTTTATTCGTAATATTTATAAATCTTCTATAACTTAATAAAGAAAAAAAAAAATATTTAATAAATATTTAATAAAGAAAATAAAAATATTGCATTATTGAATAAAATAAAAAATCCATTGAAATTGAATTCTTGAGAAGATTGGTTTACTTTAGCAAGTATCAATTCATATATCATATAAAAGAAAAATATAGATTTCTCTGAAACGATCGAACAAATGACTATTCCTGATTCCCTAATTGAATCAATTACATATCAGCTCCAAACTAAACTAGAGAAATGTTATGGTAAAACTTCGTTTGAAACGATGTGGTAAAAAGCAACGTGCGACTTGGCAGACATGATCAGTTGTGGATTCTTACAACCGCCATTTTCTATTCTATAGAAATGAAGGTGCTCTTGGCTCGACATCCATTGTTCTGTTCTATTAGAACCACGGTTTTTTGTTGGGGGTTTAATGTCAACAGTATATGATGTAGCTCGAGTAGACACAATTCTCAGGGGTAAAGATCTAAGGTTAGTGCCAATTAAAAAGTTGGAACAACTTCGTAAGTATATTTTCGATCTAGTAGAAATCGAAAGGATCCAATTCGAGCAAGTTTAAAATAAAAAACGAAAATATGTGCGGAATTAGTGAAACTCTTTTAATCAAAAGTCTATCATGCAGCAATCGATCGTTCGTATGATTTTTTGATAGAAAGAAATCATAAATAAGAGGCATGTTGCTGCCATTTTGAAATGATTCAAATTCACCGAAGTAATGTCTAAACCCAATGATTCCGCGGTCAAAGATAAAGTAGTTTGGAACAAGGAAATACCTCTTTTTCAATTGTCTCGACAACTGGATAAAGAATCAAAATATATTCTAAACGAGACAAACAAAAAAGGGATTAGAGACCACTCAAAAAATGAAATGCCTAGTTTTCTTTTGAACTATTTCAGAGTTATTCAACTTGAGTTATGAGAATACAAATGATTTTTTTTGATAAAGAATAATAAAAAAAAAAAGGATTAAATAATCCATAGTCTAATTGATTTCATGATGACGTTCTGTCGCTATTTAACATTCTAATGCGATACATAGATCTAACTTACAATTTCTCGAGCCGTACGAGGAGAAAACTTCGTATACGTTTCTAGGGGAGGTTCTAGTTCATCTACATCTATCCCAATGAGCCCTTTATCGAATCGTTGCAATTGATGTGCAATCTCGAAGAGAAGGAATAGATCTTCAGAAAGTGGGTTTTTATGATCCGATAAAAAATCAAACCTATTTAAATATTCCCGGCATTCTATATTTTCTTGAAAGGGGCGCTCAACCTACAGAAACTGTTTATGATATTTTAAAAAAGGCCGGGATTTTTACAGAATTTCGTTTTAATCAAACGAAAGTGAATTAATGAAATAAAAAAAAAAGAGAGAAGAGGGTGGGGGGTAATTCATATATAGCCTTATAGAACTTTTTTTTCTACTAACCCCCCCTTTTTTTTACTCTATTTATTCATTTATTTAATTAATTTATTTAAGATGGATAGAAAAAGACCAAGTGAATAAATGAAGTAATTGGGTCTCCGAGACATATCCAATTTTGCCCTTTTGGCGTTTTTTGTTGGAACTGCGTTAAGATTACAAAAGAAATAAACCCGAGCTTCTTTCCTATTTCGTCACCAATCTTTGCTCTTTTTATAGTTATCTATATTAACTATGCTAATCCAAGACGAGTCTCTTATTAATTTTTTTTCATTCCATTTTTATAACTATTCATATTGACAACAGTGTATCGAACAAATATAATTCGATCATGTAGAACGGGATCTATTTCTCTCGCTAGGTTTGGATTTTGGCTTTCCTTTATTCAAAATAAAAAAAAAAGATATGGGTTCCTTTTCCTTAGATTTCTTGTCATCTAAGAAGTTTTTTTGTGTGATAGAAGAAGTCTTTTTTTATTTTTTCAAATATTTAAATTTTAAATGGATAACATAAGAGGCAGCCTATAAAAAAAAATTGCCTTTTTTTTTTTATTTTTTTATTGCATCTATTGATTTTGTTTTCGATTCAGAATATATTAGAATATATTAGAATTTTGTTATTTGATAGATTTCTTGCTAATTCAGTATTTTGATTTTGATTAATTGGGTCGTGCAATTTAATCCCTTTATTATTTTTCTATTTTTATTCCATTCCGATTGTTATATCACACATTCTACTTTTTTAGGGTTGCTAACTCAACGGTAGAGTACTCGGCTTTTAAGTGCGGCTAGCATCTTTTACACATTTGTATGAAGTAAGGGATTCGTTTCTATCTCCGGTAGAGTTTGTAAGACCACGACTGATCCTGAAAGGAATGAATGGAAAAAACAGCATGTCGTGTCAATAGAAAATTCTGAGAATATTTCATTCTTACTGGATCGTGTCAAAACATTGTTTGACTTCTTAGTGAGAAAGAAAATGAAATAAATTCAGAGTTGGGTCGAATAAATAAATGGATAGAGTCCTATGACCCCAATTAATGAACCAATTAATTTTAAGGAAAGAAAAAGCAACGAGCTTCGGTTCTTAATTTGAATGAGCCCCCAATCTAATTACACGTTAAAAATTTATTAGTGACCGGTAGGGGGAAGGGTTTTCCGGTAGTGAATGATTATCCATTTTTTTAATGAGTCCTAACTATTAGTTTAGTATTTCCCATTTTGGGTTGGCAAAAAATGTGTAAAAGAAGCAGCATATTGATAA